GAATCCTATTCATAAAAACAAAAAAGAATAATAAATATAAATAATTATAATATTTATTATATATTTATTATAATTAAATTATAATTAAATAATGAAATTAAAGATAATGAAATTAAAGAGCATCGAGTCAATAAAGACTGAGGAGATTGACTCAGGAACAAATTTAATTAAGAGCTCCATTGCAGAGTTCAGACCTAACCATTAATCGAGAAGCGATGGGAACGACGAAACCTGTGACTGCAGAAGATTCTATTGAAAACGAATCCTAATGATTCATTGGGTGGGATGGCGGAACGAACCAATTCATTTATTCTAAGAGGTTATGGAATGCCCCTACGAATGAAACAGATATTGAAAGAGGAAATATTCGCCCGCGAAAGCCTTAGTGGATTGCTTAGTTTTGGGCGATTCAACAAAAGTAAAAAAGAAAATGCATTCTATCAGTCTAAAAGACGTTATAATATTATAGATAATAATATAAATCTACGTCTAGTTGTATATACAAACAAGGTATACAATTCCTACGCGACGGATTAGATCTCAAAAACTCCCATGATTCGGAGTATTATTCATTAAATACATGAATATCTTTAATATTATTGAATCGTTTCATTCGCGAGGAGCTGGATGAGAAGAAAGTCTCATGTCCGGTTCTGAAGTAGAGATGGCATTGAGAAACAACCATCGACTATAACCCCAAAAGAACCAGATTCCGTAAACAACATAGAGGAAGAATGAAGGGAATATCTTATCGAGGAAATCGTATTTGTTTCGGTAGATACGCTCTTCAGGCACTTGAACCCGCTTGGATCACATCTAGACAAATAGAAGCAGGGCGACGAGCAATGACACGATATGCGCGTCGTGGGGGAAAAATCTGGGTACGTATATTTCCAGACAAACCTGTTACAGTAAGACCTACGGAAACACGTATGGGTTCGGGGAAGGGATCTCCCGAATATTGGGTAGCTGTCGTTAAACCGAGTCGAATACTTTATGAAATGGGTGGAGTATCCGAAAATGTAGCCAGAGAAGCTATTTCAATAGCTGCGTCCAAAATGCCTATACGAACTCAATTCGTTATTGCGGGATAGGGATGTGGAACCAAAGGAAAGGGGTCTTTGTAATAAAAAAAACAAACGCAGGTTTATTTATTTTTCGACAAACAATATTTCTTGTTTTTTTTTTTCTTCGCCCCTTGCATTGAAAGAAAAGATAAAAAAAAAAAAATGATATGATTCAACCTCAGACCCATTTAAATGTAGCAGACAACAGCGGGGCTAGAGAATTAATGTGTATTCGAATCATAGGAGCTAGTAATCGACGATATGCTCATATTGGTGACGTTATTGTTGCTGTAATCAAAGAAGCAGTGCCCAATATGCCTCTACAAAGATCAGAAGTGATCAGAGCTGTAATTGTACGTACATGTAAAGAACTCAAACGTGACAACGGTATGATAATACAATATGATGACAATGCAGCAGTTGTCATTGATCAAGAAGGAAATCCAAAAGGAACTCGAGTTTTTGGTGCGATCGCTCGGGAATTGAGACAGTTGAATTTTACTAAAATAGTATCATTAGCTCCTGAGGTATTATAAATACTAATAGATGAGATCATGATTATAGTACGGTATCTGAAATGAAATAGATTCAAGTAATTAGTGGATTGTGTCTCACGCATATACCTTTAATAAAATAATTCATAAAAAAAAATGGAGCATGTTGATTATATCAAAATTCGGAGGCACCAATAATTATAGTTCGTCATGGGTAGGGACACTATTGCCGACATAATAACTTCTATACGAAATGCTGACATGGATAAAAAAGGAACGGTTCGAATAGCATCTACTAATATCACCGAAACCATTGTTAAAATACTTCTACGAGAGGGCTTTATCGAAAACGTGAGAAAACATCGAGAAAGCAACAAAAATTTCTTGGTTTCAACTCTGCGACATAGAAGGAATAGGAAAGGACCATATAGAACTATTTTAAAACGTATCAGCCGACCCGGTCTACGAATCTATTCCAACTATCAACGAATTCCTAGGATTTTAGGGGGAATGGGGATTGTAATTCTTTCTACTTCTCGAGGTATAATGACAGACCGAGAAGCTCGACTAGAAGGAATCGGGGGAGAAATTTTGTGTTATATATGGTGATCTTTTTGGTATCTGAATTGCATCCGTAACTTCCTATTTTTTGTTTTGTGAAAAAAAAAGAGGAAGGACGGGTTGTCTAATATCACGCCTCCTCCATTAGTTGATATTTCAAGGGGGTTACCTGGAATGAAAGAACAAAAATGGATTCATGAAGGTTTAATTACTGAATCACTTCCAAATGGTATGTTCCGGGTTCGTTTAGATAATGAAGATCTGATTCTAGGTTATGTTTCAGGAAAGATCCGACGCAGTTTTATACGGATACTACCGGGGGATAGAGTAAAAATTGAAGTAAGTCGTTATGATTCAACCAGGGGCCGTATAATTTAT